AGACCGAAATTCCGTTATGGCCCAATTCTGACCGATAATAGATACCGGGACTTTGCAATATTTGATTTATGACAATTCTGTATATTCCGTTTACTATAGAAGTTCCCAAAGAATTCATTAGAGGAATGTTTCCAATAAAAATAGTTTGTTCCTGCATGTCCCCTCGGCTTTTCCAAATTAATCCGGCGGATACATATAATTCAGAAGAATACGTGAATGATTCATATACAGCATCTCTTTCTTGTAGCAAGGGTTCTACCAATTGATATGTTTCCACAAATAATTGAAATTCAATTTCTTGATCTGTATCTTCAATTTTTGGAAACTTATAAAGCTCTTCTGTTAAGCCCTGATCAATGAACCTACAAAATCCTTCAAATTGGATCTGATTCAACCCAGGTATTGTAGACATTCCCGCATTTCCATCTCCGAGCATTTTGAATTTCCCATTTATCAAAAAATCCCATTCGTTTCTCATTCTGCATCGATTCATATGAATCGATGCAGAATGCTGGAATTTAGATTCTGTTTACTGAATCGCATGAAATTTTACCCAACTCCATATAGATGGAATGTATGAAATACGGATGAACGGGGGAAAAGGGATGATTTTATACTTAATAAAATTGGAATTTCTAAGAGACAGATCCAAATGGAAAGGAAGCGATAAATTCCACTTAGACTTGCGGAGTTTTGTATAGAATCAAAAAATAATTCAATTTATACCATTATTATGATATTCCAATCCGTTAGGATACCAGAAAAATAAACGTCGTGATTTGATCTATTCGCTAAGATAAAGACATAAGAATCAGACACAATATAACAGCGTAAAGCTCATTTTTTTAACACTTAACCTTTAACCTTTTCGTGGATTCCACTGTTCAAAAAATGATTTGCGGAGAACCCCCTTTTTCTTTTTTTAGTAGAATTTTTAGAATAGGATTGAAGTGCGTAAGACGGCTTGTATTTAGTAAACCCGTGCCGATATAGCTATCTATATATACATCGCCCCCCTTTATTGCATAGTTCGCTTCGGGACAGCACATGTCGTGCTCTATCAAAATTTCGATTTTCTCTTCAATCTAAATTGCAGTACGACAATTTTCGGCAAATTCCCTATAGAGAGGCATCAGACACAGATAAGATAACCAATAAGAATAAGCTAGTCGCGAAACGATTTCTGTTTTTTATGTTTGGGGTTTACATATACTCATAATTGCTGTTATAATTGAAATGGAGAAGGCTTTTGTTATAGAAAAAACCAATATTGATTAGGTAGGTATCAATTTGATTTTCTTCTATCATCAGGAACCACAATTTCAATTGAAATCCAAGAGTTGGTCACGAATTTACAGTCACTAGTTAATGGTTCCAATTTGTCCTTAATTTTGGCTTTTGTGACTGAAAATGCACATTTCTTTTTTCATTTTTCAATAGAAAAAAAGAAAGAGAAAAGAGAGGGATTAAGATGTTGTGTGAGATACTATAAAATCAATTGAAGAACCAGAGCCGATCCAAAAAAAGGACAGATTTTTTTTAGGCTTTTAGGCAAGGAATTAAGAAAAACGAAATTTCAGATGGACGTACACAAAAAAAAGAAAAGACATTGAATACCCCCCCAAACAAAACAAGCAAAGGGGGAATTTTTTCATCTATTTTGTATCGTTTTGGCGGCATGGCCGAGCGGTAAGGCGGGGGACTGCAAATCCTTTTTCCCCAGTTCAAATCTGGGTGTCGCCTGATCAACAAACGATAAGACTCGCAATCCCTTATTCTGCTTGGCTGGTCTAACTCGCCGAATCTTTCCAGCAAAGTACGCGACTCTTGACACTTTCGTGATTCGAAATAGCTGGGGTTTCTGTTCTTTTTTCTGTTCCTTAAACTTAAGTTAATCCTTGCATTTAGGATTCACAGAAAGATTATAGTAGAAGCGCTTTCATATCAAATCAAGAGTTACCGATTTATTTCCACTGTTAATTGCTAATGCAGGGTCTACTGACCGGGTCTTGAATTAGATTGAAAAGCCCGAGGGAGAATCGAATTAATCGTTATGGAAGGGGCGGGAGAGACTTTGTATACAGTATACAGACTCATAAGAGTCTCTGAGTGCACGGGCATTCAATCAATATTCGATTGGACGGATAATTGGCTTTTACTTAATGATAATAAAGGGCAACAAAAAAAAAACGAGGAGTTCTTATTATTACTACATATTAGGTAACACTCCCTTTGATACTTCCAAAGAAAAGTGCGACTGTGTATTTTGTTTCATTTTCCGGATTCTACTAGAAATCATATACGAACTTGTTCTAAGTGGATTTATTGGAGCGTTTCATATTTAGTGGAGTCTTTCATCAAGGGCGTTGGGTCAGAATCCCTTTTTGACTCTGCGCCAGTGATTCCACTATTATTAGGAAACAATAATGGAATAAATTCTTCATATTCATAGAGATAGGGGACATAATTCACATGGATATAGTAAGTCTCGCTTGGGCTGCTTTAATGGTAGTCTTTACATTTTCCCTTTCGCTCGTAGTATGGGGAAGAAGTGGACTCTAGAGATACTACTAATTGAGTTGGGAATCAAACTGTATCACTTTTTTTATAGATCGTTCTGCAAAGCCTTTTTAATTATATTAATTATTTAATAATTAATATAATAATTAAATTCAGTAATTTAATTCCATTTAGAATTTCGAAATTGAATTAATCAAAATATCTTCATTTCGGAATTCTATTGGCTTGTATTCTGGCGAGGTAATTGTATTCGATTCTATTATGAATAGAATACAATTCATAATATATATGAATAATGCTCTTTCAGAATCCAAATCAAACCGATATTTCCAAAAAGCCCCTATTTCTATTTTGAAAGGAAGGGGGATACAGATCATAGGAATTTCGAAGTCTTCCGAAATTTTCTATTTGGTTTTTCTGAACCGGCCCTTGCCAGAGTTCTCTATGGACAATGGGGAAGAACGCGGAAAACCGGACCCCTTTTTTTTTATTGGCCTGTTCAAAGAGAAAAGAAAGGGGTTCACGATTTAATTTGAATAGTTAATAATAATAAGATTGTGCCTTGGTCAAGTCACATATTTCGCACTTACCACCGGTTTTATTATTTGAGTATTTTAGAAATTTGCTTTCTGCTATGCTTTATTGACCGTTTCATATCATGGCTCCAGGGTTGAAAATCGCCGGGGTACCCCTTTTTGAAATCGGAAGAAGTTATAGAATAGAACTCTTTGGATCATCTGTCAACCGCTCAATCAACGACTTCTTCGGAATGCTAAAAAAAACGATTACTTTATTTCTTTCCTATTTCATTTTCTTTTATTAACTTGATTTTCTTTTAGTAATATATGCCCAATTTTGTTTTTCTTTCATCGATTTGATTCTTTTTTTAATGGATACCGAGATTCATATTGAAAATAATCAGAAATAAATTTGAAAATCGTAAGAGCAGCCTTTCGATTATTTCAGATTGATTGGAATGAACAAAAAGAAAATACAAATAGACGAAGCAAAGAAATAGAATTGAGATACTATGTATATATTAACATGTATAAGGATCCATATTGTAGATTGATCTCTATTCAGTTTCTATCTTTATACATGAAAATAATAAAAATAGATAGTATGGTAGAAAGATTCATATATGAATCTTTCTACCATACTATCGAATCTCATAGGCTACTGCTGATTCTAGTCCGTTCGTTTCATTTAAGACTTAAGACTAAGACATGAAATTGACATGAAATTGAAATTTTTTTCTTAAATCCTTGATAAGAACTAAGAAGTCAAGTTTCGGTCAAATTAATCACTTTGACTGACCGTTTTTACATATATTATAAGCAAAAACGCAGTAGGAACTAGAACGAACAGTGTAGTAGCAATAAATGCGAGAATATTTACTTCCATAGTCTCATCGTTTGGTTTTTTTTACTTCGCAATAACTCGGGATTTAATCCCATAGAGATGATAACCCTTTCGCTTGTAAATTCAATGGGATGAATTACATTTCGATGCTAGCGAATGGGATCAATATCATGAATTCAATATCATGAATAACAATATTTGACTGTCAAGTCGATTCATCGTCGAGAATTCAATAGTATAACATAGGCAGCTCTTTTATCCACACACCAAATACAAACTTTGATTCCTGATTCAATCAAAAGAATTCCTTTACTTTAATACTAATACAATACTAATACTTTTTTTATTTACCGTCTTTTCCAGTCTGTCTTTTCTATAATCGACCGCCTTACTGGTACAACCACCTAACCGCTTTACACTTTCCTTGTTTACAAAGGGTTTAGAAAAAAACCAAACAAACAATCGAAACGAAATAGAAAAAGAAAAAGGGAAGTTCTAAACCCTTTTCATTTTTTTTTTCAAGAAAATTATATCATTAAAAAAAAAAAACGAAAAAGAAGTGTGATAAAGACGAGTCCCAGTAGAAAAGAATCGAATATTTCATAAAATTTACTATTTTATTTAGAGTTTGTTCTTCTTTGGCAATACGCTTAAAAAAGATTATTCATTCCCTCTTCGGGAGGGGTTGGCTCCTTGCTTGATCTTTATTTTATTAAGAATATCATCCCTCCTCCTTTGGATTAGTACTAGAACGTATCCCTCAAAAGTTCGGCGTGAAATTTGAATGAGATAAATTCTTTCAAATTCAAACTAGTAATTTAAGTTAGCCAAACTAGAAACCAGAAAAGAAGATACTTTGAATCTTAATCTTAAAAGTATTCTATCAAAGTAACGATCTTAAATTCAGTTGTGTATATGCTCCCGGGAACGATATGGTACTCGCTTCCATTCCATACACAGATGGGGGCAGTCAAAAAAACCAGACCCCCTACGGTAGCTCTTGGAATCCTGAATATGATGCTACCAATAATTGTAGCAATTCGCACATGTCTCTTTCTCATCAATCGGTACTGGTTGATGAGAAATCGAAATGAAAAAGAAAAAAGAGAAAAGGAGAGCAGTAGGCATGAAATTATACCATTTTTTTTTGCCCCAGTTTAACAGAAACGGCGAGATCTATTGATGTTTTTTTTATTGGATTTGGATCCGTCGGGACTGACGGGGCTCGAACCCGCAGCTTCCGCCTTGACAGGGCGGTGCTCTGACCAATTGAACTACAATCCCGGGGCGGTAAAATGTACCGAATACCGATTTTTATGATTTCATTCAAACCATTTCATTTATATTTAGATAAAAATCGACGTGTTGGAACAGCGACGTGAGTGAGATATTGATATACACACGGGTATACACTTTAGTGAGAGCGGCACGGATTCCTTTCGTTATTGCCAAATCGATTGATAATTCGTTTTTCAATGTCCCCAATGAAAAAAAAAAAGACTCTTTTTTTTGCGTTACTTTATTCTTTTAATTAGACTTTATGCTTTCGATTTCATGATCCTGATATGAATCTAGATCATTATTAGCAAGATCAGAATTTATGGGAACAAATAAATGGAGCAAACAAAATAAATAAATAGCGGTAGGGATCTATCGGAGAATTGGACTCTTTTTATTCTTGAGTCTTTCGTATCTGGCATTTCTGGAAAACAAAGTGGGTTATATCATTTCCTGGTGGATCCGCGAATTATTGGGCCGAGCTGGATTTGAACCAGCGTAGACATATTGCCAACGAATTTACAGTCCGTCCCCATTAACCGCTCGGGCATCGACCCAGGAAGAATAAAGTCTAGGCTTATTTATAATCCACGATCAACTTCCTTTCGTAGTACCCTACCCCCAGGGGAAGTCGAATCCCCGCTGCCTCCTTGAAAGAGAGATGTCCTGAACCGCTAGACGATGGGGGCATACTTGCCCGACTGCCATCATACTTAGTATGAACAGTTTTTTGAAATTGTCAATATAATGGAATGGGATGACTAACTCTAAAGGATCTTTCCACCTTTTCTGATCCCATACCAATAGCATTTTTTGATTCGTCCATCAATCGCTCATTCGAATCGCCATTCTATTCTAAAATCGAAATCTATTATAGAAATTGCTATAAAAAAAAATAATAAAAATAGGACGAAAGACGAAAGTAGAGGACTCTTTTGGGAAGTGATTGGTCCGACATAAAAGAAGATTTTTTCTTCATTTCTTCCACTTAACTTTCATTCATTTATCCACTCCTTGGTAAGATGAGATAGGACTATTCCTATATCGCCCTAAGCTGGGAAATTAAAAAATGAGAAATCCGAAAATCTGGGAACGGGGATTAAGATTAACAAGTTATCAAATTTTTTTTTTTTCTCTAAAATTTAGGTTCGGGGAACAAACAGAATCTCTTTATCACATGTGAAATCTCGTGGATCTATGGTCGAATTGGTAGGTCCATGTATCAATCAAATAAATTTCGTTCCGTTCTGATGGGGTCAGATCAATTCAAGTCAATTCCATTAGGGTCGGTCTTGAAACACTTCATTTCATTGATATTTATCAAATCCAATATCAATAAACCCGGGTTAACCGATACTTATTAAGTAAATCAAAATTCTCGTTCCCTAAGTGACACTCGCCGCTATGAGTCTACTGCATATACTTATAATTATACTATATATAGATAGATATAGATCTATCTTATCCGCCTAGTGACTCCTTCAATAATTGAATCCAATTGCCCTTTTAACTCAGTGGTAGAGTAACGCCATGGTAAGGCGTAAGTCATCGGTTCAAATCCGATAAGGGGCTTTTTGGCCTTTTTCATAAATCATAAATAAAGTAAAGTGGTAATATTCATATTGAAACGGGGAATCAAAATTGTGTTGATTTGTAATAAAAAAAGTAACCAACTGGATAATAATGTAATTCTAAACTTTCGAATTTAATGATAATACGTTATCCTTATAATGAGTTAGAATATAGTAATTAGAATAGTAATTCTACTTCTAAAAGAAAGTTGCTAAAAGAAAGTTGAACGCTTGTTTATTATAATGAGTAATGTGAAGTCGTCTCTTCGATCACCAAATATTTTTCTTTTCCATTATTCCAATCTAATCTATTGTAAAGATTAGAAATCAACAAAAGAAAAAGTAAGTGGACCTAACCCATTGAATCATGACTATATCCACTATTCTGATATTAAAATTGCAAATTCGATAGATATTAAATTCGAACAGTAGATTTTTTTTTATTTGATATTTCTTTTGACTCCGCAAGAATCCGTCGATATTTCCGATTCAATCCGCTTTTTCCTAGGCGTTCCATACTAAGATACTAAGAAAGGGTGATTCCAAGTTCCAAGACAAGAGCTGTTTCCAATATGTTTCTTTTTCTTTGATTCCCGAACCGAACACAAGAAGATCAAGTTTGATCTCTATCTAATTTATATCGATATCTGATTTATATATAAATCAGATCGCGGCTTCATGTATCAAATATTTTCATATCAAGGCATACGATCTTTTTGTTCCGACAATGTTAGGATAGTGGGTGTGAGAAAGAAACTTTCATTTACAG